GGACCATATTCTTCTCCAATCTGAGTTTTGCTCAAGTCTCGAATAAACTCAAGTACATATTCGAAGAAATTCTGACCGTCGGTCGGGATGGTTTGTGGATTCCGAACAGCTATGATAACTGAACCTAGCAAAATAGTAATTACGACCCAAGAAGTGATGAGTACTTGGGCATGAATTTGGAAACCTCCTATTTGCCAATAGAAGTGTTGGCCTACTTCTACACCCGATATATCATATAACCCTTTGAGTGTTTTAATGGAACATGGTGTAATATTCATATTGTCCTCTGATAAAAATTGAACTTCAAAAAAGGAATTCTTTTGATTCAAGCATCTCTTTCTCAACTCAGCAACTTGAAGTATTAATCTTATATTTAAGATACCAAGAAATCACATCAGATCATAATATATATCAATACCCTTTAATATATATCAATATTACCTTTCTTTTATCTATGCAAAACAAAAAAGAATAGTAACTAATCCTATAAATCTACGCAGTTGCTCAAGAATTCACTATTCTTCTTAATCAACGATTTCTTATATAGAAAGAACGGCCCTCAGAAATTGCAAATACTAATTTGTTAAGAATTAATCGAATTGAAGTCATAGTGTCATCGTTGGCAGGAATCGATATATTCGCGAGATCCGGGTCACAATTTGTATCGACTAAAGAAATAGTAGGAATCCCCAAAATGGCACATTCCCGAAGAGCTATATACTCTTTTTGCTGATCAAGGACGATTACAATGTCAGGCAACCTCGTCATATATTTGATCCCGCCGAGATATCTTTGCAAGGTAGATAATTTTCTCTTTAAGATTGCCGCATCTCTTTTTGGGAGATGGTGGAATTTTCCCATTTTTTCTTCTGCTCTTAAGTCTCTAAATTGAGAAAGTCTAGTTTTGGTAATCGACCAATTCGTTAACATACCACTGAACCACTTTTTATTAACATAATGACAACGAGACCTTATTGCAGCTGATGCTACTAAATCTGCTGCTCTTTTTTTGGTACCAACAATTAAGAAGCTTTTTCCCTGACTTGCTGCATCAAAAACTAAATCACAAGCTTCTGATAAAAAACGAGCTGTTCTAGCGAGATTTGTAATATGAGTACCTTTACGCTTTGCCGAGATGTAAGGGGCCATTTTAGGATTCCATTTCTTAATACCATGACCAAAATGAACTCCCGCTTCTATCATCTCTTTCAAATTGATGTTCCAATATCTTCTTGTCATTTTTTCCACACTTCCTTTTTATTTTTTCTTTTTTTCATCTTACCATTACGGAATTTATTTCTTTTTGAAGATTAAGAAAGAGCCGAAATAGCTTGAAATAAATAATAATTGTTCCGATGGAACCTTCTACTCATAATTGACCTTTGATACACGGTATAAACATAGCCTTAATGAATTAACTGACTTCTTTTACTTATTAAAACTAAAATACAAAATCTAAAATCAGACTTGTTAGCATTCTAAGGTCAACAGTATAGTTTAAATTAAAGTAAAAAAAATTTCTTTATGTATACTTAAATCGTACAAATAGGGGGTAATAAACGACTTAAATCATATAAATAGGGGTAAACGGGGCTTCTGATGTTTCATAGAAATTGTTTGTTACGTCAGAATCAGAAGAAACTAATTCTGTATGGAGAAACAAAATATCTCTCATTTCCGACGCGAATAGATTTTTTTTTTGAATTTCGAAATAAAGGTTCTTGTCTTGTGGGGAACGATGCACAAATTTTTGGAATCCGGTACCAACAGGTATAATCCCCCCCAGAACTACGTTTTCTTTCAGGCCTTTCAACCAATCAATACGACCTCGTAGGGCAGCTTTTGCTAAAACTCGAGCAGTTTCTTGAAAACTTGCTTCAGATATGAAACTTTGGGTATTCAGGGAAGCCCTTGTTATTCCCAATAAGATTGCCCGATAATAGATCGATTCATCTAAAGCCCGCCCTGCTCGTTCCGCTCGCAATAGTCCTATTAATTCCCCAGGTAAAAAAACATTAGACATTCCATCTTCGGAAACCCTTACTTTTGATGTTACTTGGCGTATAATAATCTCTATATGTCTATTATGGATCTGTACCCCTTGGGATCGATAAACCTTTTGGATCTTATTAACCAAAGAGATACGACTTTGGGCTATGGTTAGCTCAGCTCCAATCAAGAATCCCCAGGGAACCCCAAGAATTCTTGGTATACGTTCATTCCAATCCTCAATTCTCCTTTCGAGATTCGGCGATAGTGAATCAATTGAACGCGCTTCGAAGATTTGTTCCACTTTTGGAAGACCTTGCGTTATATCACTAGATCTCGATTTTTCATATATAAACGTAACTAACCTATCTCCTTTGTAAAGGATTTTTCCATAATGACCATGAACAGTTGCTCCTATAGTGGCCAAATAAGGCTTCGCTGCTCTTAGAACAAAGGAGTCCATATTAACAATGAAAATTTGACCAGATTTTTTTATGTGCGATTTAAATAGACATACATTTTCACAAATAAATTGTCCAAGGTGAATTATTGCCGATGTCTCCTCCCATGAGTCATGATGGAGAGAGTACCAATTCAAATGGAATGGTTCCAACATGATGTTACTGTCGAAATTCGAAATCCTTTTATTTTCGTCTATTAAAGAGTATTTAAGTCCTTGAAGTACTTGGAAGGTCTGTTTCAAATTGTCAAGGAACAAGTATTTTTTTAACAAGATCTGATTATGCGTTAATAAATAGTAAGATGAAGAAAAATTCGCTGTACTAGGTACAATAGCGCCTAAGAGCCCAAAAATATCTCGAATAGGAATTCTAGGATTCGATTCTTTTACCGCATTGGGATATTTCGAATTCTTGAATAAACCAATTCGAGAACAGTTGGATGCCAACAAAATCATCAAAGATGGATATTCTTTATTTCGATTCAACAAGGTGCCAATAGCTTCTTGATGTTGGCTAAGTGATTGAATCTTCGCCTTGGAATAAAAGGAATTGGTATTGTTGCGATCTAACCTATTATTGGGAATCAGTCCTACACTTGTCCTATCATACCTTCTTCGTGTAGACGAAATAGTAGACTTGACTAACTCAATTTTTAGAAAATCGCGAATCAGATCATTTGTTCTTACCTCAAGAAGAGAAGCACGAGCCCCCTCTTTTTCTTCTTGTTCCCAATTCACTACTAAGCAAGTTCGAACGAATTGACTATTCGTGTGATAAATTCTTTGAGTTAACTTGCTATTTTCATGAGAAATAAAATGAACAAGTCGAAGTTGGAGATTATCCTCTTCTTGCAGGAGATCCTGCGGGAAAAGTGTTGCTAAATTTCTCCCTTCGTCCATTTCATATGGGACTGCAGGTCGAACCGAAACAAAATACTTTTCCTTGCTTTTGAGAATTTTTTTCCGTTGAACATAAACCCAATTTTTCCTTTTTTTTGAATCCTTAGAATCTTTTTTTTCGCTTTCTGATGGTATCAAACTGCCACCTAATATCTTATCTGCCTCTTCAGGAAAATGAATATCTCCGGAAAAGATTTTGAGTTCCGTATGGCTTTTTTTTCTCTTCACTCGGACCAATCCACCTAGTCGACTTCTTGTATTTTTTGTGAGTTGTGTATCGACTCCAATAATACTATTGTCAAGTACCCTTAACGGTGAGGATCTCGGCAAGATATGCAGTTCTTGAAGAATGAAAAAAAAACGATATACTTCTTTTTGGTATTTTAGACTAAATTCTTTTGTTCCTCGATGCTCAATAAAACCCTCTTTTTTTAAGATAGAATCTTCCTCCGGGCTCCCATATTCGTCTTCTGAGTCTTCCTCTGAGTCTTCTTCTAAAGTCCCATATTCCTTCTCTGAGCCATCTTCAGAGTATTCGTCTTCTGAGTCTTCCTCTAGAGTTCCATATTCGTCCTCTCGGGTCTTATATTCGTTCTCTGGGCTCCCATATTCTTCCTTTGAGTCTTTCTCTAGAGTCCTATATTCGCCCTCTAGGATCCCATATTCATCTTCTAGGGTTTCATATTCGTGCTCTGAGTCTTCCTCTCGAGTCCTATACTCTTCCTCTCGGGTCCGATATTCTTCCTCTTGGGTCCAATATTCTTCCTCTAGGGTCCTATATCTAAATTTAACAATTCCTGAACCCCTTTTATCTTTTCTGTATCGTGGATCGTCAAAATAAGCAAAAATAGTATTTCTACGTAAAACACCCATAAAGGGTATTTCAATTGAAATACCCAAACAGGATATTAGCTCTTTCTCTTGTTCTTGATGATATTGTAATGGAATGACGAACCTATTTCTTCGCTTTTTCGCCAACAAATCCGAATTATCTTGAAGAATAGAAGGATAGACAAAATTCCAATGACCGTTGGACACGATTCGATTTGGCGTTAAATAATTAAGAATTTCCCTATCTTTTTTATCAAAAGTATCCAACAGTCTATGACTTACTTGATCATTAGCCATTGAGAGGTCAAAGATATATCTTCCATCAACAGAAAAAGAATAAGTATTCATTTGATCTTGATCCTTGTGGAGCGAAAAAGATGCTATACTGGATCTGCACATACTTACTGACAATATCCATAAATGGCTTGTTTTTGGTAATGGACGAAGATTACCATATTGATATTCGGGCGCATGGTAAACATCAGTACTCCAGTGCATTTCCCCGTCTGATTCGGAATAAATATGCTTTTGTACCTTTTCTTTAAAATGCAAAGTGGACGTTCCGGCACGAATCTCCGCAATTACTTGTTCGGATTCTACATATTGATCATTTTGCACTAGAATCAAGCTTTTTAACGGAATATTAACACTATGTAGAATATCCTGACTCTGAATAGTTACATGCAAGTCTATATAGCATAGAAAAGCAGGCTGCCCATGACGGGTACGTGTGGGGTGAACCAAATCCTCATTGAATTGGATTTTTCCATTCGAGGGGGATCGTACAAGGTCGGCAGTACCCCCTGTGAATACTCCACCAGTATGAAAAGTTCTTAATGTTAGTTGAGTCCCCGGCTCCCCAATTGATTGACCCGCAATAATACCTACAGCTTCTCCCAATTCGACTAGATCCCCATGAGTGGGACTCCGCCCATAACATAATTGGCAGATCCAAGATGTGCTCCGGCAAGTAAAGGGGGTTCTAATATATATTGGTTGTGCTCGAAACGGTTGTGCTCGAAAGGCAGTTATGAATCGATTGACTAATCCAATTCCAATATCTTGATTTCGAGCAGCAATGCATCGTGAACCAATATATATATCATCTGCTAATACACGACCAATTAGTGTTTGGACAAAAAGTTTTTCCCTCATCCCATTTTGAGGACTCACAGAAATACCTCGGATAGTACCACAATCTCTTCTACGCACAATAATATGTTGAACTACTTCAACAAGTCTACGTGTAAGATAGCCAGCATCCGCTGTTCGTACAGCAGTATCTACAACCCCTTTTCGGGCTCCGTAGCAGGAAATTATATATTCTGTCAAAGAAAGTCCCTCACGTAAATTGCTTTGAATAGGTAAATCAATCATTTGTCCTTGAGGATCCGCCATTAACCCTCTCATACCTACTAATTGGTGTACCTGAGATGCATTTCCTCTGGCTCCTGAAAAAGACATTAGATAGACTGGATTAGAAGGATCCGTTATTCGAAAATTAGAATTCATTTCTTGTTTCAAATATTCACTTGTAGCATACCATATCTCAACGGATTGGCGTAATTTTTCTACCGCGTGTACAGCCCCATAATAATAGTGTTTCTCCAAAAGAAAACTTTGTTGTTCCGCGTCTTGGACTAACCATCCTTTAGAGGGTATTGTTAAAAGATCCTCGATTCCTAAAGAAATCGATGTAGTAGTGGCTTGATGGAAGCCCAGAGTCTTTATTTGATCCAGTATATGGGATGTATATCCCATTCCGAAATGATCTATTAATCTGCTAATAAGTCGTTTCATAGCAGTTCCGTCTATCTCTTTATTATGAAAGACCAAGTTGGCCCGTTCCGCCATACATAAGTACCCCCCTTTTTTGGCTGAGTAGGATTCGACAATTGCTGAGTAGGATTCGACAATGGGCCTGAGTCAGTGATTCGAAAACTTAATTTACTCGCTTTCCTCAATCTGGATTTGCGCGGCAAAAAAGATGGTACTAGGAAAATCGGAATGCCCCTCGAAAGGGGCATCGCCGAATCTAACTTCCTTGTTTAGATAATGTATGAATAGGCCCGACTAAATCCTTGTATGGCTTCCTCTATTTCTCTATAAAAGGAAATATGACCAAGAGTGGTTCGAATGTATATAGAACGGATTTCTTTTTTTCTATTTCCCACTACTAGATAGTGGGCATAAATCTCATGATAAGTCCCAAAAGATTCATATTGAACTTCAATCGGAACTTCTCTTGACCCAACGATGCGTTGATCTAGTTTCCATCGGAGCCACAAGGGACTGTTTAAACCGATTCGTTTCTGTCTATAAGCTCCCAGTGCATCATAGGAACTAGAAAAATGGGGTTCTTTATCTTTCGTATACTTATAATAATTGTTATTATTGTAGTTTACTTTTTTATTTGGAGAGTTTCCGCAACTATTATATCTATTTGCACAAATACCTCGACGGTTTCCAATCGTTAATACATAAAGTCCGATAAGCATGTCTTGGGTTGGCACGCAAATAGGATCTCCAATAGCGGGAGACAGGAGATTCATATGAGAAAACATAAGTAAACGGGCTTCCGCCTGAGCTTCCAAAGATAAAGGTAGATGAACAGCCATTTGATCCCCATCAAAGTCCGCATTGAAACCCTTACACACTAATGGATGTAAACAAATAGTACGCCCCTCTACTAAAGTGGGTTGGAAGGCTTGTATGCCTAATCTATGCAGGGTGGGTGCTCTGTTCAACAGTACAGGATGTCCCCGCATAACTTCTTGAAGTATTTCCCATACAATGGGTTCCTTTTCCCAAATTTTCCTTTTAGCAATCCTGACATTAGAAGTAGCACGTTTCGTGATTAAATCGCGAATTACAAATAGCTGAAAAAGCTTTATTGCTATCTCTAGAGGTAATCCACATTGATGTAATGAAAGCGAAGGACCCACAACAATGACAGAACGCCCCGAGTAATCGACCCGTTTCCCAAGCAGAGTCTCGCGAAACCTCCCCTCTTTACCCTCAATTACATCTGAAAGTGATTTGTATACTTTATTGTGCCCATCCCTCGTCGGTTGCCCGCGGGACCCACTATCAAGAAGTGTATCCACGGCTTCTTGTACCAATTTTTCCTGGCACATTACTAAATCCGCTGGTGCTAATTCACTTCTTTTTAATAGATAGGCAAGGTTGTTGTTCCGACGAATAACTCTCTTATAAAGTTCATTAATATCCGAAGTCACTACTTTATCCCCAGACCTATAAACAATCGGTCTCAATTCGGGAGGAAGAACCGGTAATAAGCACAAAACCATCCATTCTGGTTCTACATTTGTTTGAATAAAATGTTTCGCCAATTGCATGCGTCTAATCAAAAAAACTTTTCTTATTCGTCTTTTTCTATCTTCCCATTCATCTCCACTATACCCCTCGTCTTCTAATTCCTTCCATTCAACCAAAGAATTCTCTATAATAATTCGCAAATCCAAATCCGCTAATTGTTCTCTAATAGCACCTGCTCCTGTCGCAATTTCCCGATTTCGAAATGTTGCAAAGCCTGGGGTAGAAAAAAAGGGAGAAATACTGTGGTTACAGGATGAAATTTCATCTTCGAATAAACCCCGTAATCGTAAGAAAGTAGGTTTTTTAGCGCAGGGCCTAGCAAAAGAGAAATCGCCATATACTAGGCCCTCCAATTTCTTAAGGGGTTTATCTAAAAGATTCGCGATATAACTAGGAAGACCTTTCAAATACCACACATGAGTCACTGGACATGCCAGTTTGATGTATCCCATTTGATATCTTCGTATCCGAGAATCAACAAATTCTACCCCGCATTTTTGGCAAAATCTTTCGTCTTCATTTTCAGCTACGCTCGCTCGAGAATTTCCACAAGCACAAATTCCGCTTTTTATGGGTCCAAAGATTCTTTCGCAAAACAATCCATCTTTTTCTGGTTTATCGGTTTTATAATGAAAAGTGGAGGGCTTTGTGACTTCGCCAACGACTTCCCCATTAGGTAGGATTTTTTTAGCCCAAGCCTTTATTTGTTGAGGGGAAACGAGTCCAATTTGAAGTTGTTTATGTTTATATTGGTCAATCATAAAATAGAAATAAGAAAATGATTTATATTTATTCCGATCAAACATCTTCCCTATTAACCTGGAAGTTCTTCTCAGATACAAGGAAATGGTTCAGTTCTAGAGCCAAAGATCGTAGTTCTCGAACGAGCACTCGAAAAGATTCTGGAGGATCCTCGTGATTAGGCACTCTTTTTCCCCAGATCGTAGCATTAAGTATTTCTTGACGAGCTATAAGATGATCAGATTTATAAGTAAGTATTTCTTGTAAAATATGAGCAACACCAAATCCTTCTAAAGCCCAAACTTCCATTTCTCCTACTCGTTGTCCCCCTTGCTTGGCTCTTCCTCTAACGGGTTGTTGGGTAACAAGTGAGTAGGGCCCAGTAGAACGTCCATGAATTTTCTCATCAACTTGATGAATTAATTTTAAGATATAGGATTTCCCTATTAGAACAGGCTGTTCGAAGGGATCTCCTGTTCTTCCATCAAATATTCTGCTTTTTCCCGGGTACTCGGGTTCAAATACCCATGGATTTTTTGTTTGTTTACTGGCTTCATATAATTCCGAAAACACAAGTTTTCTTGAAGCCTCTTGCTCATATCTCTCATCAAAGGGTGCTATTCTATAATGTTTCTTTAGCAGATCCCCTGCTAATCCGAGCGAGCTTTCAAATATTTGTCCCACATTCATTCGTGAGGGTACTCCTAAGGGATTGAAGACCATATCAACAGGTGTTCCATCTTGCAAATAGGGCATATCTTGCCTAGGCAAGATTTTGGAAATGATCCCCTTATTCCCGTGTCTTCCGGCTATTTTATCCCCAACTTTGATTTCACGTTTCTGTAAAATATATACACGAACCATTATGTCAAGGGGGTCTCTCTGGATCCATTTCACATCGATAACGCGCCCTCTTCCACCTATAGGTAGTTTGAGAGAAGTTTCTTTTGAAGTGGATACCTCAAGACCAAAAATAGCCCGTAATAATCCAGCTTCCGCGATATACGACGATTCGCTCGCTATCAGAGGCGTTAATTTACCTACTAAAATATCGCCTGTTTCTACCCAGGATCCCAACCTCACAACTCCATTTCTGTCCAAATTGCGGAGTAAATGTTCTTCTAGATGTGGTATTTCTTTAGTAATTTTTTCAGCGGAGCCTTGGCTTGTCGTATCCGTCTGAATTTCATATTTTCGGATGTGAAAAGAAGTATAAATATCCTCATATACTAAACGTTCACTAATTAGTACTGCGTCTTCAAAATTGTAACCCTCCCAGGGCATATAAGCTACTAAAACGTTTTTTCCTAAAGCAAGTTCCCCCCCAACTGTGGCTGCTCCCTCCGCTAAAATTTGTCCTTTTTTAATGGATTTACCCCGCGGAACCCGAGGTTTTTGGTGCATACAAGTATTTTTGTTAGAGCGCCGATGGGCAACTAAAGGAATACTTATAGTCTTCCCACTACTTGATAAAAGGATCTTGTGACTATCACTAGAAATGATCTTTCCCTCGCGTTCGGCTATAACGGAAACCCTCGAATCTAGAGCTGTTTGGCGTTCCAATCCAGTTCCAACAATGCACTTCTCGGACCGAGAAAGTGGAACTGCTTGGCGCTGCATATTAGAACTCATTAAAGCCCGATTCGCATCATTATGCTCAATAAAAGGAATGAGAGAACCTCCAATAGAAAAATATTGGAAAGGAAAAATACTTCTAACATGAATCTGTTCCCATGCAATAGTCAGGAATTCTTGACGGTATCTAGCTGGAACAACCTGTTCTTCTTGAATATCCTGATTCAAGGACAAAGAATTTCCGGCTGCTATCATATAATATTCATCTCTATTTGGTGATAAATAAACTACCTGTCTCTCTTTTTTTTCTTTTGCTTTCTCAGATATTTCATAAAACGGACTCTCTATAGATCCCCACCAGTGATCAATTCTCACATGAATAGCTAACGATCCGGTAAGTCCAACATTGATTCCTTCGGACGTGTCAATTGGACAAATACGCCCATAGTGACTCGGATGAATATCTCGGCTCCGAAAACTTGCAGTTCTCCCCGTCAATCCTCCAGGACCCAAACAACTCACTTTTCGCCCATGAACCGTTTGTGTCAATGGATTGGTTTGATCAAAAACTTGAGATAAGGGGTATGTGCCAAAAAAGGTCTCATAAGTAGTTATTAATAAAATCGAAGTTGAAGTTGGAGTTACCAAAGTTTGTGGAGTCGGTTTCGATTGACGTATGAATACTCTACGGATAGTTTTTTGAACCGCATTTTGTAAACGGCCAAGAGCCAGTCCGAATTGATCTTGTAACAGATCCGCAACCGAACGAATACGTTTATTTTTCAAGTGATTCATATCGTCATCGTCAAGTATACCCGTTCCAAATTTCATTCCAATCAAATGATCCGTAGCGGCCAACACATCTCGTGGTAACAGGAATGTATTGTTCTGAGGGATATCAAGACTCAGTCTCCGATTCATATTTCGTCGACCAACTCTTCCTAATTCACATTTTTGTTGAAAAAATTTCTTTTGTAATTCCTCGCATAAGGACTCCGAAAATACCAGGTCCCCTCCTACACAAGCAAATTGTTGATAAAACTCCAAAATCGCTTTTTCTTTTGACTCAATCCTCTTCTTCTCCTTAGCATTCGGGAAAGACAAGAAAATTTCGGGGTAGGAAACATTATCTAAAATTTCTCTTAGATTTGAACCCATAGCTGATAATAGAACTAAAATAGATATCTTTTGTTTTCTACTTACGCGAGCCCATATCCTTTCTTTTTTATCAATTGCTAATTCCGACCTTCCTCCCCAATCTGATATTATAGTCCCGGTGTATATAGAAATTCCCTTATGGTCTAATTCCGAGCGATAGTAAATACCGGGACTTAGCAATATTTGATTGATCACAATTCGGTATATTCCGTTTATTATAAAGGTTCCTAAGGAATTCATTATAGGAATGTTTCCAATAGAAATGGTTTGCTTTTGCACATCGAAACCAAAAATTAATCTCGCGGATACATATAATTCGGAAGAATAGGTGAGTGATTCATACACAGCATCCCTTTCTTTTATCGAGGGTTCTAGCAATTGATATCCTTTCGCAAATAATTGAAACGCAATTTCGTGATCTGGATCTTTAATTGTTGGAAACTTCTCAAGTTCTTCCGCCAAGCCTTGATTAATGAATCTACAAAATCCCTCGAATTGAATCTGACTAAATCCGGGTATTGTGGACATTCCCTCATTTCTATTCCGGAGCATTTTAATCTTAAGTTTCCTATTTATCGAAGAAAAATTCCATTATTAGCTCACTCTTCATCAATCCCTACGGATCAATCTAGCAATCATGGAATCTATATTCTGTTTACTGAATCACATGAAATTCTAGGGAACTCCACATACGTATTTCATATATGTATTTCATACATATGAATAGAGACGATTTTGACGAAAGTTCGAATTTTGCAGGGGTAGAAATGGAATAAAAATGAATTGATAAAGCAGTCCTAGAAAAAAATTCTGCCACTTAAACTTTAAGATATTCTAAAAAGATTGGATAGCAAAGATTTCTCGTTTTATCTCCTTTCTATGAAAGGGATAAAGCCATAATAATTTATAAGCACTAGAAAGTTTGACTTTAGTTCGATTTAGAATAGCACGCTTAGTTTCATTTTCAAAAAGAATTTGAAGGTTCTTTTTTGTTTCGTATTCGTAGTAGTAGAATTGCTGGAAAATAAAGGATTTCGTTGTGGAATCCTAAAATAAAGATAAAGCTAAGATAAAGTAAGTACTTTATCAGAATCAGAGAAAATTCCCTCTTTTTTTTTATTCAAGATACTTAATGCAATGAAAAATTAAAGCATGATTCCCCATAGGGATATGTACATAAGGTAGATCCATAGATAATAATGCTGTTCGGACCTCGAGTTTCCTTATATACAGATTAGGGAGACATTTATTCTATTTTATTATGCCATTAAAAAAAATGGGGTGGAGAATACCGATTTTAGAGTCGTTCACTACTGCAATTAAAAAAAAAATGTAAATTATAGTTAATGGTTCTAATTTGTTCTGAATTTTACAGCTCACGACTGGAAATCCACTTTTTCTCCTTTGTCATCTCAATAGAATAGAAAGAAAAGGGAAGTTTTCTAGTGTTAACAATATGTGTTTTAAGATAGAATCCATCAAGTAGAATAAGCGAAACTGGATCCAAAAAAAGCAGAAATCCATTTTTTTTTTGAAAAAGATTAGAAAAATCTAAGTAAAATTAGATTCAAGATAAAAGAAAAAAAAGGTTTTAGTAAAAAAATGTGGATGAATACTTGTTCTTTTCTCGATTTTAGATCGGATTTTTTGGCGGCATGGCCAAGTGGTAAGGCAGGGGACTGCAAATCCTTTACCCCCAGTTCAAATCTGGGTGCCGCCTGATCAATAAAATACTTAGGATTACTTAGGATTATAGGACTGATCAAACTCGACAAATTCGTACCCCCCATAAGTTGGGGCATGAGAGTAACTAGGTCTGGCGATACTGGATTTTGAGAATCCATACCATAGTTCTATCCTCAAACTATGGTTTGTTTTGTCAGCAGTGGCCCAAACGGCTACCAATAGGGATGAGGTAGCGTTTCCTTATTCTTTTATTAATTTAAATTGATTCGATTCGAGAATTTAAAACTACGAAACTAAGATGTCAGAAATCTTCGTATCCAAAGGGCCCTAAGGGGCAGTCTTTTTTCAATCTAAGATTGAAGAAGGGACTTCGCGAATAAATATAAAAACGTCCTAATTATCATACATTTTATTTATCGTACATCTTACTACATGGACTTCGTACATCTTATGCTACCCACATAGACTAAAGTAAAGGTTACTGATTCTGGCGAGAATTAGATTGAATTGAATAGGCTGATCAAAAATCCATTTCGGGGTTGTGGATAAGGCCTCCTTACTCTTTCATAGAAAGATAGAAAGCGGGGGAGTAGGGTTTAGGTCAAAAATAAACATGGGTAAGGTAGGTATCCAATAAATATTTATCTATCCTAATCTTATGCTATATTCTTACGCGCTTTGCTTATATTATAAAAAAGGTAACAAACGAAAGACAAAATCTCTCTATTCCCGGGTCTTCTATTCAGGGCATCCTCCTTTTTTTAGGGAAAGGGCTATGTATCATATTTATACTTAATGCTCTCCAATTCTACCAGAAATCAGATAAGAATTTGTTAGGAGTCAATTCCTTTAATGGATTCATCCATAGTCTTAGGGCAGAATAGAATGGACTTTTGACTCTGTACCCTTGATTCCACTATGATTATTAATCAATAGTAGAAGAATTCCTTCATAGAAATAGGAGACATAATTTACATGGATATAGTAAGTCTCGCTTGGGCTGCTTTAATGGTGGTCTTTACATTTTCTCTTTCCCTAGTAGTATGGGGGAGGAGTGGACTCTAGGGATACTACCAATTGATTGAGTAGTCGAATTGTAGTATCAACTCTTTTCTTTAATTGATCGTTTTGTATTAATAATTTTGCCAAACTTTATTTTTCTCTCTTTCTTTAGTTTTGTTTCACTCTTGTAAGAAACTCTTTTAAGAAAGTAAGAAAGAGTCATTCTATTCTACTATGTTCTATTCCAGTATAATAGAATAGAAAGGGCAATTATAGTTTCTATTCTACTAGAAGTGACGAGTAAAAAGAAAGTTCTATACATAACATAAGAAAATTAGACTTTCTTACACAAAGCTATTCACAACATATCGCACATTTTCCATTTATACTATTTTCTTATTCTTAGAAAATTTTTTATGTTCTTTTTTTTTTTTTAAGGATCTCGCACTATTTTTAAGCATGAAAGATTCGTAGGTTTTTTCCTTTTACCTTTTTCTTTTACTATAGTCTATTCTCGTATTATTTTTCTCCCTCTCCATGGATTCTTTCAATGAAGAATTGTCTTCAATTTTTTTGATTTTAACTTGATTGAAATTAAGTGGATGCAGTGAAAAAAGAAGTTTAATTAGACTACTATTTCAATTTCAATCTACTAATCGATTCTATGTAGATTCAAGATAATATAATAGAAAGAATCTAAAATGTGGTAGAAAGAACTACATATAGTTCTTTCTACCACACTTTATGATTCCAACCAGATCCTTTCATTTAAGACTTGGATTTTTATTTTCTTTAATACCTTTTTCATTTCTTCAATGATTAATTGGAATTCCAATTAATCATTTTGGCTGGCTGTTTTTACATAAATAATAAGTAAAAAGGCAGTAGGAACTAGAATAAACAATGCAGTAGCAATAAATGCGAGAATATTGACTTCCATAACCTCTTTATTTTTTTTTTTCACAATAACTCGGGATGTAATCCCATGGAGAGGAAAAAGGGGTATCCCGTAAATTCAAGGGGAGGACTTGCATTCGGATAATACGGAATCAATTAAATATTATGAATATTGGATCTATCAAATCAATTCATGGTTGATAGTAGAATAATATAACATAGGAAGATCCCTTATCCATACTAAGACAAAAATCGGTTTTTTGATTGGATTCGAAACCCCCTCTATTCCATTTTTATTTCTTTTCTACTTTTGCTTTTCTATATGTATAGCCAAAAATCTTTCTTATCTTATCAAATTTCCCTTCCTTTTTCTTATAGTTATACATACAATTATGTATGTATGTATTATATGACCACCTTTCTATGGGTCACATAGACATCCAAATAATCAGTAGAAGTCGAAATGAGATGAAGAAAAGAGGATCTTAAATAAAAAGGATCCTCATATTTTATTTTAATTTAGGAACAAGAGCGTTTGCTTGGTTTTTATTTTATTAGGTTACTATCAATATCCGCTTTTTGGGGTCTAAAGATGAGAGCAGATCCATAAAAAAAGGATTCGGCAAATGGAGTGAGAATGAGGTAGATTCTTTCCAATTATTCATTGAACATACACAAACAAAGTTGGAACTAGAAAATGGAAGGGGTGTGTTTTAACCCCAAAAAGGGAACTAATTAGATGAAATGCATTCTCTAACAATAAACAACAATAAACGAATACGTTTTATGTATGGATTCCAGTAAAATACCGGTACTCGATTTCATAAGAGTCGAATAGGAAGTTAAGATGAGGACGGTATCATCATAAAAATAGAGTAATATCCTAAATTATACTAATCCACGTATGATACGTATGCCTTTCCTTATCAACCGGAAGTAGTGAAAAAAAATTCCTATACTGCTCTCTTTTTACTGAGAAATACGAAATAAAAAAAGTGAAGTAAGGGTGCCCCATGGATATTTGATCTTGCCTCCTGTCCCCCCCCCCTTTTTTCATCAAAAATTTCCATGAAAAAAGGAAAGATGAATTTGTCCATTCATTGAACCCTAGTTCGGGACTGACGGGGCTCGAACCCGCAGCTTCCGCCTTGACAGGGCGGTGCTCTGACCAATTGAACTACAATCCCTGCGGGGTGTATGGCATGCCTATTCTTAAATAGAACCATAAGAAGATTCAATTCGTCTGTCGTGCTCTAATAAATAGACGAATCATATACTACATACCCACATAGGATATGTAGGTATAGTGCGAGTGGCATAACAAGTATGCCGCGGTTTTTTATCCCTAAAAATAAACGAGAATCCACCCTTCCATAAGAAAAACTCTTTTCTTTGTCTTTTCTTTGCAAGATAAAGAATCAGAGAGATATGGATTCGAAATAAATTTTCCCTTTTCTGTTTATACTTTATTTCTATGGATCAGACATTTTTTTTCTTCCATAAAAAATAATGGATTTAGTTTATATTCATGAAGCCCTAGATTTTTGGGCCGAGCTGGATTTGAACCAGCGTAGACATATCGTCAACGAATTTACAGTCCGTCCCCATTAACCGCTCGGGCATCGACCCAGGAAGAATTTATTCTAGGCTTTTTGATAATCTATGATTAACCTCTTTTTATAATACTCCCTACCCCCAGGGGAAGTCGAATCCCCGCTGCCTCCTTGAAAGAGAGATGTCCTGAACCACTAGACGATGGGGGCAGCACTAGACGATAGCACTATATACAACCACTCGTCATTATACTATAATGATAGTATGAGCAGTTTTTTTGAATTGTCAATATAGTCGAAGACTATAACTAGATCAAAGGAAAGAATCTTTACTACTTTTCTGTTATCCTTTCATAGGATTTTTTTTAGTTGATGGTTAGGTTAATTCACGGATCATCCCCTACTTTTTAAGGAAATTTGTTTAAAGGGTATATAATAAGAATAGATTAATAAAAAGGAGTCTAGATTAGTTCAGTAGAGGTATTGATTTCATTGCTCTAACAGGAAAAAAAGTCCAATTTCATTTCTTTTTTTTTTTTAATTTTAACTCTGTGCTTCGTTTAGTGTTCAGACCAAAAATGTGGGCATCTCGCACTAAACTAAGTCATAAAATTAAAGAAAAAATGGAGACATTAAAAAAAAAAAAAAATGAATGAATTTAGTAGAAAAGTACTTTATCGGATTCGAACCGATGATTTCCGTCTTACCAAGACATTATTCTACCACTAAGTGTAAGTGAAAAGCCCTTTATCGGATTTGAACCGATGACTTATGCCTTACCATGGCATTACTCTACCACTGAGTTAAAAGGGCTTTTTTTTTATTCAATAATTAGCCACTTTCATTTACCATTATGGGTCTACCGCATAATGTACATATTATATGTATATATTATATGTATATATAGAGATATATGTAGAGATTTTCTTTTATATATATCGGATACACTTGAAGAGGGTAAGTTCATAGGTATGGAAACACTATTTCGTACGACTCACCAAACCAAAGCCCGGAAGTTCCATTTTTTTTTGTTTAAGAGGAGAACAAATATGTATCAATTGTTGAATCGGATACAACAATGGGCCAAAACGGCCAAAGGGGCAATAAGAACTGCTGTTAAAAAAATGATAGACTTTGTTTTTTTTATCTTTAGGCTATTCACCTTTCACGTGCTCAGAATGTTCTGCAGAATTAGGGACTTTTTTCTTTTATTGGCTGATCTGATGATGAGAACTTTCTCCATTTATGTTTTATTTCCTCTAATTCTAATTGGGTGGGGTATAAAGGAATTTGTGGTCTTCATATACCCATATGGCTGGGTATTAATTTTCAGTGATATACTTCTTATCTGTTTTGGTGAGAGATTGAAACAATTTTTAACAGGCATCTCTTGGAAAAACTTTCGAGTTCAAAACTTTTTCATTTTTCTTAAAAAGTTTTGGACGGATTTGTTGAAACGATTTTCAACAGGTACCCTTTGGAAATGGGGTACTTGACTATTCTACAAGGATTCTAGTGGATTTGGAACAAACTATGTTAGAGTTTTATCAACAATTCGATTCTCAAAAAAGTTGGCAATCGAATTTATACTGTAGAGTATAAAAATTATACTACTGCTTGTCCAACAAAAAATAAAAAGCATATCCTACATACCTAACTCCTCCAGGTTCAGGGTTTTCTCCTCATACGGCTTGAGAGGGGGATTCTAGATTTTCGATCCTAGGGTGAAAAGGGAGGGAACAGATACCCAATATGATTCTTAGGAGGAACGTTTGGTAATGGGACTCTATGCTCTTTTTTATGTGTTCTTAATTCTATTCTATTCATCTTCTTTGATTCTTTTAAACAAGAATCCAATAAACTAGAATTGAGTGGAAAAGAAGAGAGAAAATTAGTAAATGGAGAGGATCCACTAACCAGAGACTTTCCGGATCCTCTTTATGAAGAGTTTGAGGAGTCCTCATCAGAGTCCTCTGATGTAAATTTTCATGAGGAAGTCTATGCTGAATTTTTTAAAGTCATCTCACTCCTTCCCTATGGCTCCGACTTCATGATAAGTGGAGGAAGAAAACATCTTTCCCAATTTCTTTGTTCAATTCTGAATAAAAAAGAAAAGGAAGAAAAGGATTTATGGGGACGGTACTGCCCCCTATACATCTTAGTGTATATTGTAGGAATAATCAAACTATTCCTTACAACAGTCTGGCACATTTACGTCCTCACAAATAATGATCCTTGTAGTCATAACCGTAGAATAGATCCTAATCGAAATGCATACATTTGGTTCATACGCTATTGGCATGGTAAGAAGAGATGTATTTTACAGACTAGAGAGGGGCTATCTAAATCCTAAAGTAAAGGCCCGCGATTGAAGTACCAACCGCCTACATTTCTCCGTTTGATTCGATAAGATAAGGTGGAATTAGCCTCCTTCTCGAATGGCTACCCTTGACAAAGGGTAACATTGGTATCATAATCTACATGTAGCGGGTATAGTTTAGTGGTAAAAGTGTGATTCGTTCTATTAATAACGGAATTAGAAATAATATACTTAAGGTATCCTTAAGTTTTTTTATATTCATATTCCGATGAAAACTTTAGTTCTTATAAAGGGTTTAATCCTTTTCCTCTCAATAGCATATTGAGGAAGAATATACATTCTCGCGATTAGTATCCAAAGACTAATTGAATTTGCATCCAAAATACAAATTCGATTATGAGTACGGAGTCGCGAAGCATAATTTTGCATTGGATTAAGTATTCCAATTGAATAAATATGAGTAAAGGATCTATGGATGAAGATACAAAAAAGTGTATTTCCAATCGTAACTAAATCTTCTTTTGTTTAAAAAGGAAATAGAAGCCCAATAGCTAAAAAACGAGGGTTTTGGTTTACTAGAACCATCAGTATATTGTTTCAGCTCGGCGGAAACCCAATTCTTTTCCTCAGGATCTCTTGAATGAAATTAGGGAACGAAGTAAGTAGATTAGATAGATATTTAGGAGAATTTCTATCTCCTACTCTATAGGGATCATCTAGAAAGCAGAGAGCTTTGGTTCCATTCAGACAGAAAAGCTGACATAGATGTTAAGTGGTGAGAATATCCATAAAGGAGCCGAATGAAATCAAAATTTCATGTTCGGTTTTGAATTAGAGACGTTAAAAATAATCAACCAACGTCGACTATAACCCCTAGCCTTCCAAGCTAACGATGCGGGTTCGATTCCCGCTACCCGCTCCATTCAATAGAAAAAGACTATTCTATTTGTTTGTCTAGACATGGTAGAGACTTGGATTCAACCTTTTTTCGTCCACCTGTTTTCGGCCCTACAGAGCGGAGTAGAGCAGTTTGGTAGCTCACGAGGCTCATAACCTTGAGGTCACGGGTTCGATTCCCGTCTCCGCACTTAGCAGTTCGTATAAATGGACTATTTTATTTGTATAGATATGGTAGAGGGCTATATCCAACCCTTTTTTTTCAGCAGGCAGAGCAGAAAAAAAAAATGAAATAAAAGCATAGCCTATACCCCCTTTCAAAACCTGTTGTCTCTTGTTTGTCTCGGTAAATCCCCGTTTTAGGGAACTTTCTTGGAAAGGTGGATTTTTGCCCCCGAAGCACTCTTTTTTTTTGAGTCGGGTGCAAAGGAAGGATAAGATAGGAAGGGGTACAGTACTAGACTAACAACTAATATAATTTAATATTAATTAAATCGAAGTCGTTAAGTAGTCAACTAGACTGAATTTTTTCTCATAGTACCTTACTAAATTAAGCTGGCGAACGACGGGAATCGAACCCGTATCTTCTCCTTGGCAAGGAGATGTTTTACCACTGAACTACGCTCGCTACATTGACCTATGCCCGCTACAG